TAATTTCTAATATAACAAAGTTTTCGTGTTGTTGATTCCGTAGAGTAGTGCGTTTTCCCCTATGCCGCCCATTGGTACTAGTGGCGTCGTATTGACCCGCAATCCAGAACCTATAGGTGTAACCGTTCGCTCAATACTAAAATTGATAATTAAAGCATCTGAAGCCGCATCAATCGAGGATACACGACAGAAGGAATTGTTCTATCTTTAAACTTCACCTTCACCAAGCGTCGGTTTATTTAATATTTAAATAATTTCTTTCTTTATATCCCAAACTATCTCTCAGATTAAGTAAGGTCTAAAAAAGCAATAAAAAAAAAAATCAAATCGCACCATCTCTGTAATAGGTAAATGCCTTTTTTTCCCCTGAAGTTGTCGGAATTATTCGTAATAAGATATTGGCTACAATTGAAGAAGTCTTATCAATAAAATTTCCATTTATCCGGGATCTAGGCATAATTAACAATCCATTCTATAATTCTTCCCATTTTCACAAAAGAAAATGATTCCACAAAATTGTACAGTAGTACGAAATATCATAAAAATAGACTAATTCTAAAAAATATGTGGATCTTCCTGTGCCCTTTTGGACAGGGGGGATGAGATATGAAAAATTTGAATCAGATTGGATTTCCTACTAAATTATCAGTATACTACTAAATTTGTAGGAACTATGTACAATTTTATCTAAGTTGACTAACCAAGGACTTTATTTTACTATAGATTCTGGTAACTCGAAAAGTTTTGATTTGGTTATAATAAAAAGAAAAGAGGAAAAATAAAGAATGGAATAATGATTCCATGAAAAAATCGAGGAGAGTAACCATCTCTTTGATTTGCATAAAGCGTATGTATCATACAATTGAAATAGAAAAATCCATTAAGGAAATTGCTGTGGAGAAATTATGAAAGTTGAAAGGAATTTTTTATTCCTATGGAACCATTGATTGGTCGTACCCATAGTGTACTAATATGAATGACTCGCTATTCACTTCACTCGGTTTATGGCCAATAATAAGATTATGAAGGAGAGATGGCCGAGTGGTTCAAGGCGTAGCATTGGAACTGCTATGTAGGCTTTTGCTTACCGAGGGTTCGAATCCCTCTCTTTCCGTTTCTATCGAGTCACCAACGTTACCGACCACAATGTATCAAATAAAATAACAATGGATAGCATTATTCCAACAGTAAGTAAGAACTTTATTTGAAGATATTCTCTATTCCTAATTACATTACTGTGGTACGTAAAATACAAATATGAGAAAACTAAAAAAGAAAAAAAATATTACTGCAGATCTATTTGTGATACGTGAATAAAATAAGAAAAATGTGGATCACGGCTCTTAAATAGATTTCTTTCGACAAAAAGGGTATGGTATAAAGTCAAATTGTCTGAACCTTTCTTTGTTATTTTTATTAGGTTCAAGTCTGACGGGAATAATATTCTACGACTAACAACTCATTTATTTTCAAACCAATCCACTTACTATCTATTATTTGATTTACGAATCCTTTATATTGGAATGAGTCAATAGTCAAATGTTTTGGCAATTCCTCGCGGAGCGATGAAGCAATATAATTTTGAATCAGAGCTTTCGATTTTTGTTTATCCTTCGTAGTAATAATATCTCGGGGTTTGCAACGATAACTTGGTATATCTACTACACGACCATTAACTAAAATATGTCTATGGTTAACTAATTGTCTGGCTCCAGGAATGGTTGAAGCCATACCCAATCGAAAAAGTATGTTATCCAAACGCATCTCAAGTAGCTGTAGTAAAACCTGACCTGTTGACCCTTTGGCTTTTCCAGCGATATGTACATATCTAAGTAATTGTCGTTCTGTCAGACCATAATGAAAACGCAATTTCTGTTTTTCTTCTAGACGAATACGATATTGCGATCTTTTCCCAGAACGCAATTGGTTTTTAAGATCATTTCCAGATCTAGGCCTTTTACTAGTTAATCCAGGTAAAGCCCCCAGACGGCGTATTTTTTTGAAACGAGGCCCTCGGTAACGAGACATAAAACTCCTTTTTTATTTTATTGAAATTTTTAAATAAAAATCTAAATTAAGACTGAACTAAAGGATAAACAATGCAAGGCTAAATCTACTGAAGTATACAATACTTCAGTAGAATGAAAATAGAATGGAATGCATTGTATCAATATCTAGATTTTTTGTATTTGTATATGATAGTAAGGAAGTTAAGTCTCTGTTTTATTATTTATTTTGTGAGAGATCTAATCGTTCCACTCCAATCCATTTTTTATTCATGTTAATACGATATAATAGATCAGCGACCGATATTTGAAGAAAGGGGGGAGAAGAGATTATCAATCATGGAAAAATTGATAGATAAAAGCCGGCTATCGGAATCGAACCGATGACCATCGCATTACAAATGCGATGCTCTAACCTCTGAGCTAAGCGGGCTCACGCTCACATAGCAGAAATAGAAATAGTGAATAGGGATTCCGGAAACTACCATATTTGATATATCAGCTATAAATTAATAAAATTTAATTAATTTTTTTTTAATAATATTTTATTTAAATTTTATTTATAGTATATATTTATAGTATAAATATATACTTAATTATATTATAATACTATGAAAATCAATAATATTTCCATATTATTACTTAAAAATAGAATATAAATTTGATATTATTATTTTAGAAAAGTCTAATTCTTTCTTAGAGCAGTTACACCAAATTATGCTAATTAATTATATTGTATATTCTATAAATTATTATATAATGATAGTGAATCCAGCCTAAGAAAAGATAAAAGATACAATTCAAGTTACAAGTTATAATAAAATTATACTTAGAATAAGACATTCCTTTGTTTTCATTCATAAAGGAGAAGATAGGGCGAAAAAAAAATAATGGGTATCGATCCTTCCAGTATTACAAATCGCGCTTTTAAACTCAAAATGAAGAGAGGAGACATATATATGTGGGATATATCTATTCATATTGAATTGGGGACACATCAATGATAGAATCATGTCTGATTAGAACTAATATGATTCATTCAATACAATGAAAATGAAATTATAGAGGATGGCGAAAAAAGTGGCATACATTTTTTAGATATAAGAATCATTATATAATTAATTCAACGCAACGATTCCAAGATAAATAAATAAAAGAGTTGAATAGAATTACAACTAGATCCTGTCGCAAAAGGGGATATGGCGAAATCGGTAGACGCTACGGACTTGATTAAATTGAGCCTTAGTATGGAAACCTGCTAAGTGATAACTTCCAAATTCAGAGAAACCCCGGAATTAAAAATGGGCAATCCTGAGCCAAATCTTTTTTTTTCAAAAAAGGAGGGTTTAATTTGTAATTTCTAGTTTTAATATTATATTAATATAATAATATCAAAATTAAACTACAATCAAAAAAAAAAAAAAAAGATAGGTGCAGAGACTCAATGGAAGCTGTTCTAACAAATGGAGTTGATTACGTTACATGCGCTAGTAGCCGGAATCCTTCTATCAAAATTATTGAAAAGATACCCGCCCTATATACTATATATGTAGATATACATACTCACATAGTAAACGATTGATTAATCGCAGCCCAAATCCATTATATATGAAAAATTTAAGAATTATTGTGAATCTATTCCATTCGATATTCCAATCGAAGTTGGAAGAAGAATCGAATATTAAGTGATCAAATTATTCATTCCAAAGTCTGATAGATCTTTTGAAAAACCGATTATTCGAACGAGAATAAAGAGAGAGTCCCATTCTACGTGTCGTGTCAATACCGACAACAATGAAATTTATAGTAAAAAGAAAATCCGTCGACTTTATAAGTCGTGAGGGTTCAAGTCCCTCTATCCCCAATAAAAGCCTATTTTTATTACTAACTTAACTAGACTTCCTAGACTACTTTTTTTATCTTATCTTTTTTTTTATCTAATAAATTCAGGGGCTGGGTAAGATTTTTAATACTTTCTTACTTTTTTAGTCCCTTTAATTGATAAAGTGCTCTACTAGGATAATGCGGGGGAAAAGGTCGGGATAGCTCAGTTGGTAGAGCAGAGGACTGAAAATCCTCGTGTCACCAGTTCAAATCTGGTTCCTGACACGTAAATAATGGATCAAATAATTATTAATACAAATTAATCGAGACTAATCGAGATTTATTATCATTAATAGCCTCTAGCATTATAATTTAATTATATATGTTATATGTATACCTAAATTATATTCATCTAGGTATATAAGATATATGGTATAGTGTTAGTGTATGGATATATCTCCATTTTTTGAGATGGGGTAAAATATATGTTATGTCTGGTAAAGAACAAAATGGGATTATGCTCTCTTTTTTTGACTGTGCTTTTTATCACCTAAATGTTAAGCCTTCATATTGTATTTCTTAATTTTGTTTTTATATTTATTCCATTTTTTCACTCCTACTTATACTTTACTTAATTGTATTTTACTTCCTGAGATCCCTCTAAGTAATATTAATATGCGCGGTACAAAGTTCATGGTACATGGTATAGAACTCTTTTGATTCATCCTATTCTATTGTTTTTTTGCTCATACGAAATGCATACAAATTGGGGAATTGAAGCCCCTTTCTTTTTAGCTTTTAGCCCGTCTAGAATACGAATTAGAGTCCAGTTACTCTGTTTCATCTGAAACAGGACGTAAAAATATTCCTTGACTTGAATAAATTCTGACGTAGTGTCATTGTTATATAAGTTAACATTAGTTTCTTGTCATTCAATAAGCATCTTGTATTTCATAGAAATTTGGAGTAATATAGTCCTTACGTAGGGGCCAGCCTATCCAACTTTCAGGCATCAAAATACGTTTAAGGCGTGGATGATTATTATAAAAAATTCCCAACAGATCATACGATTCCCGTTCTTGAAAATCCGCACTTCTCCAAACCCAGAAAACAGATGGTATTCTAGGACTATTCCTTGGGACAAAGACTTTTATGCATACCTCTTCAGGT